CGAAACCCGGCCCGGCTCGCGTCGTTCCAACAACCGGCGGGGAGCACCTCAGTATACGATCGCGCGCAGTAACTGGGAGTCCTATTAGACCTAAGGCCAACTTCAATTCACCAAACCAAGGTTCATCTCGTGTAGTGATTGTGGACTCGTACAAGGATATTGAGTAGACGGTTGATGTATCAGACCCTCTCTTTCGTAGCATGCATTCCCATCCGTGTCGCAACTGATTCGGTAAGCTACGTGTCCGGTGCACGGAGAACTGCCTTCGGTCTCCCAAACTGACTTACTCGTGGCAACCTTCCGGCCGCCCAACAACCTATAACGCTAGTCACTACTCCCACTGGGGCTAGGAAGTAAGCCCCACAACCCAAAGCGGCGAAGAACAAATAGAATTTGCTACAAAAGCCGGCTAACGGGGGTATTCCTGCGTATGAGAACATAGTAATGGAAAAGGTAATAGCCAAAATAGGATTCGTTTTTGCTAGAGCGCCCAAATCAGCTATATATTTGACACGGGTTTGCCGTAATGCTAAAACTATGGCGAATGCATCTATCGTCATTGATGCATAAATAAAGATACCAATTAGTAGTGATTGAATTCCTTCTATGGTTCCACATGATAAACCAGTACGAATATAACCTACATGTCCAATTGAACTATGAGCTAGAAGTCTTTTGACTTTCGTTTGGGCCATGGCGGCCAGTGCTCCTAAGATCATAGAAGCAATGCTGCAGAAAAAGAAGATTTGTTGCAATGTAGCTCCATAAGAACCATAAATAGAAAGACGTGAAATATTAGCAGAAATAGAGATTTTAGGCGCAATAGAAAGGAATGCTGTAACCGGGGTGGGTGAACCCTCATAGATATCAGGTGCCCACATATATAGAGTCAAAAGAGATATGGAGTCTGAAGGGGAGGGAGGTTTTCTTCGGGGCTCGAGAGATGTAATAGATAGGGCCCCACAAGTTTTTAATTCGCCGCTGGGGAATTCACACGAAAGGGAACGAGGAATTCTCAACGAAAAAAGTGCTCTCTGAACCGAACGTGAAAGTAGTTTTCCATCAGACGGCTGTTCCCGTAACTCTACTCTCAACTTGGATTATATATCCAAAAAGGTCCGCTCTCGGCCATTCCACACGCTGCCTAGCAGAGGCGTGGTTATCTGAAGTGGATTCTCTCTTTTGTAGTAGATGCCGAACCTGCTGTGCCCCATTGACTAAGAAGGGGGCGGGCGCAGCAGCTACATGGACCCCTTCCTTTCTGTTGTTGCCAGCGCTTTCCCGGGCCGAGCCGGTTTTATTAGAAAGGGCAGGCAAAGCCCGAAGGCTGCTATCCCAATAGGCCAGCGGGCGGAAGGAGGAGAGGGCCCGGCAATCTCATACCACGGCGGTCAAAAAAGCGTGTTCCCCTCAGATAAGACGCACCGTAGGCCATCCTCGGCCTTCTCGATGAAAAACAAATCAAATCTCGATCTCCGAAAGCGTTTTCCTTCCCCCGCCGCATATCCCTCCCTTCGTCGAGCCTTTCCTTTAATGGTTGGGGGAAGCATTCCCTTATCTGAACTTGGCGGGCATTCTTTCCAGCCTTAGTCATAAATAGGGGGTGGGTTTGAACATAGGCTCAAACATGATTTGAAGTGAAGGCCTAGCTACGCCATGCGTTCAATACAAAATCTGGAAAGCTGCAGGGATGACAAAAAGAGGGCGCTTTCCTGTGTTACACTGAAAAAAAAGGACCTAAGAGAAGAGCGTCTTCTCTTAGGTTTCTTCCTCCCGACTCCCGCGCCCGTCGCCGCCCGGCCCGCGTTAGAGGGGAAGAAGATTAGCAAAGTGGGAAAAGACAGAGGGAGGGGGGCATCTTATTCTCTTCGCGAGAACTTCCGGATCGGAAAAGCATTCGGAACGGGCTCCGCGTTCATTTCGTTGGCAGAAACGATCCAATCCATTCGGGGCTTCGCGGAACCCAAAAACGAAGTCTTTTGACTTGATTGATAGATATAGAATCAATGATAGATAGATAAGAAATAGATAAACGATATATATATCGATAGATTTCTCTAAAAAAAAATTGAGAGATAAAGAGCAGACTCCCGCTGGTCCCCTATATCGAACACTCATTCCTATCTATTGATAGAAAGATCTTCGTCAAATACCGCGGACTTTGCTTTTTTTTAGTAATTCCTCATATCCAAGGCAGCTTATCACAAGCACCCCACCCCATATAGTTGGGGGGGCTGTTCGCCTTTTGAATCAAACAAAGTAAGTAGTAGGGGCTTCATAGCAACTTTCATTCTAAAGGAAAGCGAAGAACCAACCTTTAGTCAATAGGAGCCCTAATTCCCTCTTTGCGACCTCATCACTTCAATTCAAGGGCAAACCTCTTAGTCGCCGGGCTGAACGCACCTTTGGTACTTCAATAGGGCGAGCTGTTTGATAATTACTTCTTTCGTTTGGTAGGGCGACGAAAGGCTACTTCAATCGAGGCTGCTAAAGAAGGAAACTCGAGAGGGTCGCCTTTGGAAGCGTTCGCCGGTAACCAAAGCCTCACTCCTTTCCTTTTGATTATGTCGTGACGTTAACTGAATCCAATCCATAAACCCGGAAACGAAACAAAGTTCGTTCCCTTTCTCGTCAAGTAGGTAAAGTAGGCATACGAACCCCTTTGCCTTAGACTCTATTGGAACAAAGCAAAGAAAGGGGCGGAATGGAGAAAGGAAAGGGACAAGGGCGGTCTTGCTTGGCGCGAAGGCTGCTGGTTCGGGGGTAGAGTACAGTACTAAAGGTCCTCGGACTTCCAGGCGGTTTTTCTTTTGGGCAGCTGTTCACCGTTGGATCTCGCCAATACAGCCCCCTATAGTTTTCGTTACCGAGATATCTTTTTTTTTCATTGTTCCCAGGAATTTTTTGGGTAATCTGCTCCCATGCTGCAAACAGTCCAATCTGAACTGAACCTTGTCGCTCTTCTTTCTTTCCTCGCGAGCAGGAAGCACACCAGCAGCGTGCCTTGCGTAATTCTACTGTGTTTTTTGCACTTGACTGGGTGGACAGTTGACCGGAAGAGAACTTCGATTCGCCCGGCCAGCAGGCGGGCGGCGTGCTTATCTTGTGTGACAACACTACAGAGCGAGTGGCTCTTCTAGGCGGGCAGCTGTGTGACAACACTACAGAGAAAGCGGCGCTTTCGTGTAACATGCTATGGTCTCAACGCCCTTACGAGGTAGTGATGAGTTTCACGCGCTCTAAGCCCGGCCCGCGCGCGGTTAGGAAGATTGGCCGCAATCTGAGCGGTACCACCCACCCTACCCTACCACCTATAGGCGGCCGTCCGTCCTACAGCCGCCCGAAAAGGAACTGCAGTGATCTTGAATAGGGATCCTACAGCGATAAATAGAATCCCCATAAAAATACCACTAGATCGAGCACCAGTGATTTCGTATCCGGTCAAAATCTTGGCTAATTGATCGAAGTGGGTAGCTCCAGTAGACCCATAGATCATGGAACAAATAGGGTGGGTAGGCCCAAGCACCACACTACACGTATAGACGCAAACCCCCCTCGTTACCGTACGTGCGACTCTCACCGCATACGGCTCGCACAAAGACTCCTAAATCCATCCCGAGCCTTTTCTTCCACCTCTCTTCTCCAATCCTCGATCAAACTTGCGTTCCCCAGGCGCTATGAAATGGGGGGTCTTTCCTTCGCCTATCGTATGTTATCGGCTTGGCTTCGTCCCGAACCAAGGAGGCATTCTGGCGGACGCATGCGTGTAGGAAGGCCGACGACTACATAAGCTAAAAGACTACGACTACAAGACAAGCCGGAAGCTACTCGTTTCTATTCTTGTTGGGATTGGATATAGATGGGGAATCTATAGATCGTAGTAGTTCGCCAACCTCTCTAACTAACATACGATACAATTTCACTTCACGGCACGGCCAAAAAAAAGAAAGAGCTTCGCTCGGTTGGTCTTCCTACGCTGACGAATGCCTATTTTCTCTTCTCTGAAGTCTACAACAAACAAGTGGGAGAGGCAGGATTCGAACCTACGTAGAAAAACTTCAACAGATTTACAGTCTGTCGCTTTTGACCACTCGGCCACTCTCCCCTTCCCGGGCTGAGGCCCCCTCAATGGGTTCTAATTTTAAGAAGGGGGGGCGGCGCCCTGAATCAATCAAAAAGCTTATGGATTTTATTGAAGGGAACTAAGATTATTAGCTTAGCTAGCGTTCCGGGAGAATCTAGTCATTTAGTCAGTTCATAACAATCTCTGTAAAGCAAGGGGTAAAGCTTCTACGATAGCTTCCCCCTCATGTAGTCGTCGGCCTTCCCCAGCCCCCCTTTGTCGCTTCTGGCGAAGCTGCGAACCTACTTAAATAGCTTACGCTTACCAAGCCTAATCTACTAAAAAATAGGGTTACAGCAAGCAAAGCAAGCTTTCCCCCCTCATTTGTTGTGGGTCGCGCCTCACCACAGGCACTGAATGAATGAAATGAGTGGAGATCTTCCTTCCCCCTTGCTAATTACCAAGAACTTCGTTGCCACTAGTGGCGAAAAAAAATTAGACCATCCCACCCAAAAACAACTCGGAGCCTAAAGAGAAGAGAGTTCAGTCTACAAGAAGCTGGCAGAGCTTTTTAGCCATTGGGCCACATCCATCTATCCTACCTAAACAGTAACCCTTTTCTTTCTTGTTCGTTCTTCGAATGACGCTAGTGGAGACTAATTTCTTCCGGCTAATGAAGATACTAGTCCAGTCTTCCCAATGGATCCTTCTTATTCCTAAGAATTGAACGAACCAAGTTCACCTATACGAGAGTGAGGAATAAAAACCAACAATCAACTTCCCACTTTTGATGTCCCACGATTCTGCTAGTTTAGAAACTAAGGAGAAGGACAGGGGTCGCTAGGTCAGAAAAGCGATAACTATAAATTCTCCCCAAGTAGGATTTGAACCTACGACCAGTCAGTTAACAGCCGACCGCTCTACCACTGAGCTACTG